CTTTAATTTAGGTTTCGTATAATTGCTATGCTTAGTGTGTGACTCGTTAGTTTTAGTTTTTTATTTAGAGTTGAGATTACAAAAAAAAGATGACCCCACTATAAACTTAGTAACGATCAAAACTAAAAAAACTCAAAACTAATAACCAACTTATTGCTTCGTATTGTCGAGATCCCAAGAAACAGTCACTATATGACTGAATCGATTATATAGTTATAGCAACTGAAATTTTTTTCATAAAAAATAAATCTAATTATAAATTATGAAAAAAAAGGGATGTAGAAAAATGAAAGGATGATAGAAAGAGAGAATAAAGATCTCAATGATATATGATTCCAATATGTATGGTTTATGAAAAATCACCCCATAAAAAAAGGCAGTGTGATAAAGCATCAACATCAATATACAATAAATATAAAAAATATAAATTAGAATTATAATATCTATAATATCAAATATAATATAATATTTAATATTAATATAATAAAAATATAATAAAAATAAAATATTATATTATATATTATACTATATATACATATAAATATAACAATATAATAAAAAAATCGAATAAAAAATAGAATGAATATATGATCATAATAATAAAGAATCTAAATATAAATAATTACTAAATAATAATAATCTAATCAATAATCAATATAGAGATTATCTATCTAATAAGATAGATAAATAAATAATAAGATAGAATAAGGATATAAATAATAGAAACATAGATGAATAATTGAATCGAGCTTCGGGTTAAGAAAACTGAGGAGATTGACTCAGAAACAAATAACTGATTTTGTTGGGAGCTCCATTGCAGAGTTCAGGCCTAAGCATTAATGGAGAAGCTATGGGAACGATGGAACCTGTGACTACATAGGATTTGATTGAAAAAGAATCAATCCTAATGATTCATTGGGTAGGATGGCGGAATGAACCAAGAATAACATAGATTTCTTCTGACTAGTCATAAAATGACCCTCCAAATAAAAGAGAAAAGAGTCAATATTCGCCCGCGTAACCTTTTGTTTTATATTTTTTATTTATTTTTTTTATTTAAATTTATATTTCATTTATTGTATGACTTTTTGGATGATTCAATATGAGGTAAAGTTAAATACTTTAGAAAATTTTTGAAAAGTAAAAGAAATAAGCATTATCCATAAACAAACACGTCTAGTGATTCGCGAGGAGCTGGATGAGAAGAAACTCTCATGTCCGGTTCTGCAGTAGAGATGGAATTCAGAAACAACCATCAACTATGACCCAAAAAGAACCAGATTTCGTAAACAACATAGAGGTAGAATGAAGGGAATATCTTGCCGAGGCAATCATATTTGTTTCGGAAGATATGCTCTTCAGGCACTTGAACCTGCTTGGATCACAGCTAGACAAATAGAAGCAGGGCGAAGATCAATGACACGATATGCACGTCGTGGTGGAAAGGTATGGGTACGTATCTTTCCCGACAAACCTGTTACAGTAAGACCTATGGAAACACGTATGGGTTCGGGGAAGGGATCCCCCGAATATTGGGTATCCGTTGTTAAACCGGGCCGAATACTTTATGAAATAAGTGGAGTATCAGAAACTGTAGCCAAAGCAGCTATGAAAATAGCTGCATGCAAAATGCCTATACGAACTCAATTTGTTATTTCAGGATCAGGATAGGTAAACAAAAGTAAGTAAAGGTGTATTGAGAATGAAAAAACAAACGCGGATTTCTTTATCTCTGGACAGACAATATTTATTTTTTCCCTTGTCCCTTGCATTGAAATAAGAGATAAAAAAAAAAAAAAAAATGATATGATTCAACCTCAGACCCTTTTAAATGTAGCGGATAACAGCGGAGCTCGAGAGTTGATGTGTATTCGAATCATAGGAACTGGTAATCAACGATATGCTCATATTGGCGATGTTATTGTTGCTGTAATCAAAGAAGCAGTGCCCAACATGCCTCTAGAAAGATCAGAAGTAATTAGAGCTGTGATTGTACGCACGTGTAAAGAACTCAAACGTGAAAATGGCATGATAATACGATATGATGACAATGCAGCGGTTATCATTGATAAAGAAGGAAATCCAAAAGGAACTAGAATTTTTGGTGCGATTGCTCGGGAATTGAGACAGTTGAATTTTACTAAAATAGTTTCATTAGCACCCGAAGTCTTATAGTCTTCATTATATATTATTAGAATTATTATAATTATAATTATTATATTAATATATTAATTTTAATATATTAATTTATATTAATATATTATATATTAATTTCTAATTTATTAATTATTATTTAATTATTATTATTCGACTATTTATATTTTATATTTTGATATATTAAATTATACTATTTTATAGTATATTCATTTATTCATTCCTATTTTTATTTCTAGTTATATCATATTTATATCATAGTATAGATATAGAATAGAATATATAATTCTAGAATTTATATTCTATTTTCTATTAATTTATTTTCTATTAATTTATTTTCTATTAATTCGAATATCTGAAATAGATCCAATTAATAGATCGTGTCTCATGCATATACTTTTAATTAAAAGAAATTCTAATTTAATAATAAATTTAATAATAAAAAAAATTCAATAAAAAAGAAAAAAATTAAACTAAAACAAAAAAAGCATGTTGATTATATCAAAAATTAGGAGGCACCAATAACTATAATTCGTCATGGGTAGGGACATTATTGCCGATATAATAACTTCTATAAGAAATGCTGACATGGATAAAAAGGGAAGGGTTCAAATAGCATCTACTAATATCACTAAAAATATTGTTAAAATACTTTTACGAGAAGGTTTTATTGAAAACGTTCGAAAACATCAAGAAAGTAAAAAAAAATTCTTGGTTTTAACCTTACGACATAGAAAGACTAGGAAAGGGAATAAAATTATTTTAAAGCGTATCAGCCGACCCGGTCTACGAATTTATTCCAACTATCAACAAATTCCTAAGATTTTAGGCGGAATGGGGATTCTAATTCTTTCTACTGCTCGAGGTATAATGACAGATCGAGAAGCTCGACTAGCAAAAATTGGAGGAGAAATTTTGTGTTATATATGGTGATTCTCCTGCGGTAACTTAATACTCTCTCGAATTTACTATTTATCTATTTGTAAAATAGAGAGGAGAAGTGAATTATAGAACTCTTCCTCTAGTAGTTGATACTTAAAGGGGGTTATCTGAAATGAAAGAACAAAAATTGATTCATGAGGGTTTAATTACTGAGTCACTTTCCAACGGTATGTTTCGAGTTCGATTAGATAATCAAGATCTAATTCTAGGTTATATTTCAGGGAGAATCCGACGCAGTTTTATACGTATACTACCCGGAGATAGAGTAAAAATAGAAATGAGTCGTTATGATTCAACCAGGGGACGCATAATTTATAGACTTCGAAAAAAAGATTCGAACGATTAGATCATTCTTTTAAACATCCCCCTCGTAGGGGTATAATTCGAAAAAAAAAACTAATTTTTGTTTCCAAAAAAATAGATTCAGAATGAAGGTAAGGAATAAAAAATATGAAAATAAGGGCTTCTGTTCGTAAAATTTGTGAAAAATGTCGACTGATCCGTAGGCACGGGCGCATTATAGTAATTTGTTCCAATCCGAGACATAAACAGAGACAGGGATAATTCTTCTCAAGTTCTAAATAAAGAACTTTATAAAAGAAAAAAACCCATGTACATGTAAAAAGAAAGAAAAAAGAATCAGTTTTCATATAAAATGGATATTCCGCGTATCTTTCTGTATATCTCTGATTCTTCCTTATTTTTTTTATTCTTATGAATATGAGATAATAAAATATGACAAAACCTATAGCAAAAATTGGTTTACGTAAGAATGCACGTATTGGTTCACATAAGAATGAACGTCGAATACCGAAAGGAGTTATTCATGTTCAAGCGAGTTTCAACAATACTATTGTAACTGTTACAGACGTACGAGGTCGGGTAGTTTCTTGGGCTTCCGCGGGGACTTCTGGATTCAGAGGCACAAGAAAAGGAACACCTTATGCTGCTCAAGCAGCAGCACTCAACGCTATTCGTACAGTAGTGGATCAGGGTATGCAACGAGCAGAAGTTATGATAAAGGGTCCAGGTCTCGGAAGAGATGCGGCATTACGAGCCATTCGTAGAAGCGGAATACTATTAAGTTTCGTACGTGATGTAACACCCATGCCACATAATGGATGTCGCCCCCCTAAAAAAAGACGTGTGTAGAAATAAGAATTCAAGAGATTCCAAGAAAAATAAATGAGTCAATGATCCGATCCAATAATCATAAAGAAAATAAAAATAATAGTATGGTTCTAGAAGAAGTAGCAGGATCCACTCGAACACTACAGTGGAAATGTGTTGAATCAAGAGTAGACAGCAAGCGCCTTTATTATGGTCGTTTCGTTCTGTCCCCGCTTATGAAAGGTCAAGCCGATACCGTAGGTATTGCCATGCGAAGGGCTTTACTTGGCGAAATAGAAGGAACATTTATCACACGTGCAACATCTGAGAATGTGCTGCACGAATATTCTACGATAGTAGGTATTGAAGAATCAGTGCATGATATTTTAATAAATTTGAAAGAAATTGTATTGAAAAGTAATCTATATGGAGTTAGGGACGCATCCATTTGCGTCAGAGGTCCAAAATACATAACCGCTCAAGATATCATCTCACCACCTTCTGTAGAAATAGTTGACACGACACAGCATATAGCTAACCTGACAGAACCAATTGATTTGTGTATTGAATTACAAATCAAGAGAGATCGCGGATATCATATGAAATCTACAAACGAATCTCACGATGGAAGTTATCCTATAGATACTGTATCCATGCCTGTTCTAAATGCGAATCATAGTATTCATTCTTACGGGAATGGGAATGAAAAACAAGAAATACTCTTTCTAGAAGTATGGACGAATGGAAGTTTAACTCCTAAAGAAGCACTTTATGAAGCTTCTCGTAATTTGATT